CAGAGGAATAATTGGAACGATTGTCTCGAACTGCTTCATAGCATTATCGATTAAAAATGCATTTTCTAGCATTTGACTCCGCACCACCAAAGTATTTAGTCGCCCCCTGGAAAGATAGCCCAGAAAGTCGATATAATCTTTGTATAAGTGGTTTATATGAATCCTTCCGGGTTGAGACCACACGTGAAAATGCCATTGCCATAAATTGACAAGGTAATATTTCCATTTATTCATCAGAAGAGGCATATCTTTTGAAGCCAGAACGGATTTTCCTTGATATCTAACATAATGCATGATAGGATGCTTGAACAACCATAAGTAGTCCTGAAAATCATTAACAAAGACTTGGACAAGATCTTCTACTTTTCCATAAAAAGAAATTCGCTCAAAAAGGAGTCCTGAAGATGTTGATCGTAAATGAGAAGATTGGTTACGGAGAAAAAAGAAGATTGATTCATATTCATATACATGAGAATTATATAGGAACAAGAAAAATCTTGGATTACTTGTTGAAAAAATGGAATTTGATTTCTTTGGAGTAATAAGACTATTCAAATTAAAATACTCATGAAGAAAGAATCGCAATAAATGTAAAGAAGAGGCATCTTTTACCCAATAGCGAAAGGTTCGAACCAAGATTTCCGGGCGAATGGGGTAGGGTATTAGTACATCTAAGACATAGTGTAAATGTGAGAAATTGTTCTCGAAAAAAGGAAATATTGAATGAATTGATTGGAAATTATGAGATTTCGCCATTTCTTTTTCTTTCCCTTCTAAGAAAGCTACTAATCGTAGGGAAAATGGAATTTCCACAATGACTGAAAATCCCTCCGATATCATTTGCGAATAAAATTTATTGTTGTGTCCAATAAAGTGATTTGGATTAGAATCCTTAGCATAAATACTCAAATGAATCCGTTGATACGTCCGACTAATTAAACGTTTCACACTGAGTGAACTAGATTTATTGTCATAACCCCCATTTTCCAACGGAATCGTCGATCTATTTAAACCGTGATCATGAGCAAGTGCATAAATATACTCTCGAAAAAGAAGTGGGTATAGGAAGTTGTGTTGCTGAGATCTATCTAGTTCTAAATGGATTTGATATTCTTTCATTTGAAATTAGATTGCAACAAAAGGTAAGGTATTTATTGGATTATCAAATGATACATAGTGCGATACAGTCAAAACAAAGTATTGTAGTAAAAAAAAATGGATACCTTGGAAACGGGTAAACTCATTACCGGATTCTCGATTTTCTCATTTTTGAATTGGTTTATGTTTGTTATAGTATAAATAGGTGGTTAGAAATCCTTTATTTTTGCAATCCAACCGCTCTTTTGATTTTGGAAAACAAAATATCTTTATCAATATACTGCTTCTTCTACACATTCATCTCCAACCCATAATAGGGACAAACTCATAGTTAGGACTCATTAAAAAAATCGCTAATCGACTCACGGAAAACCCCTTCCCCGCATTAGGAACTAATATCTTTTTAACGTTTAATTAGATCGGGGAATTATTCAAATTCAATTCAGAAGAGAAGCTCGTTCCTTTTGATTTCCCGAGAATTGGAACCATAAGGCTCTATCCATTTATTCACTCGACCCAACTTTGAATTCAATTTTTTGTTCTGCGCCAACAATTCAAACCCTGTTTTGAAGCCATTGAATCAGAATAAAGTATTCTCAAAATTTTCCATTGATACGACATGCTGGTTTTTCCATTCATTCCTTTCAGGATCAGTCGTGGTCTTACAAACTCTCCCGATGGTATGGACGAATCCTTTGTTTCATATAAATGTGTAAAAGATGCTAGCCACACTTAAAAGCCGAGTACTCTACCGTTGAGTTAGCAACCCGAATAATTCGAATGGGTGGATACAATCGGAATAAAAAAGAAATAAAAGAAAAGAAATGAAATTGCACAACGGAATCAAAATATTAAATTAGCAAGAAATCAACTAACAAAATTTAGAATCGATTGGGAACATAAAAAAAAACTTCTTGTATAACAGCGAATCCAGCGAACCCATTACTTTAATTTTGAATGAAGTAAAGAAAAAACCAAACCTCTGTTACGGAGATAAATAGGTACGGAGATAAATGGATCCGTTTATCCTTTGTTACGGAGATAAATAGGTACGGAGATAAATGGATCCGTTTATCCTTATCCACGATCGAATTATAGTTGTTCGACACGCTGTTGTCAATATGACGGTGAATGTTGAATATTAATGTTAAGAAAAGAATCTAAAAAAATAAAATAGCGAAAACAAAAAGAATGAATTTATTAATTTAATTAAAATAAAAAAAATTAGAAAATGAAATAAATAAATAATATAGAAAAGAAATAATTTAGAAATTTAGAAATGCTTTTGAAAAAAAATCGAAAAGAAAAAGAAAGAACTTGCGTTCGATTTGCACTCCATATTTACTATACATGAATACAAATGGATACATAGCTATAGCTGAAAGAATAAAAAAAAAAAGAAATCTCGGGTTGACATTCATTCAATCAATCAATATAAGTAAAATAAACAGGTTGAATCCCTTGTTTTGTGATTTGTTAATAGATTTACAACGACAAACTATAAAACGCCCCGTTTCGATTGCGATTAATGTAAACTTTCGATTTCTCGATCCAATTAGTTCGTTGTATTCATTTGATCTTTTTTATCTGCATCTTATATCAATAAAATTCTAGCAATAAAATTGATTTTTGTTCTTCTGCTTATTTTTTTTGTCCTTATACTTACAGAACATGATACTTTATGGGAGCAATATTAAATAGGAATAAAAAGTAGGTATGAATAGAACAAAAAAGGGGGGAGTCGTAAAGAAAAAGTTATACAAAACTATATAGGAGTCATCCACACCCTCTTTTTTTTATTCTATACCCTCGATGCAATTTCGTTTAATTAAGATGAAGTTCCTTAAAAACCCCAGCCTTCTTTGAAATATCATGAACCGTTCCTGTAGGTTGAGCGCCCTTGTCAAGGAAATCTAAAATAGCAGGAAGATTTAAATGGGTTTGATTATTTATCGGATCATAAAAACCCACTTTCCGAAGATCTCTTCCCTCTCTTCGGGATCGAGCATCGATTGCAACGATTCGATAAACAGCTCATTGGGATAGATGTAGATGAACAATACCCCCCCTAGAAACGTATAAGAAGTTTTCTCCTCGTACGGCTCGAGAAAAAATGATTAGAAATTGTGTGATTTAAGTCCTTCTTTTTCGAAAAAAAAAAAGCATTCGTACTCTCATAACTCAAGTTGGATAACTTTTAAATAGCCCAAAAGCAAATCTTTAGGGATTTCTTTTTTTGAGTGGTCTCTAACCCCTTTTTTTTGTCTCGTTTCGAATCGATTTTTTGATTCTTAATTCCCATTCTGATCTAATTGTTGAGACAATTGAAACGGTATTTCCTTGTTCCAGGATCCTTTTTATCTTTGCCTTGAATCATTGGGTTTAGACATTACTTCGGTGATCTTTCGTTTTCAAAAATGGCGGCAACACACCCCTTTTTGCGATTTTTTTCTATCAAAGAATCATACGAACAATTGATTCCTGCATGATACACTTTTCATCGAAAGAGTTTTACCAATTCCAACAAATTGTCGTTTTGGATTTCAAAATTGCTCGAATCGGATTCTTTCGATTTATATATCGAAAATATACTTACGAAGTTTGTTACAACTTATTGATTGGTATTAACCCTAGATCCTTGCCCCTGCGAAATGAACAAATACTTTCTACTCAAGCTCCATCATGTCCTATTTACACTACACCCCAACAAAAAACGAGAATTCTAGTAGAACAGAACAAAGTATGTCGAGCCAAGAGCCCATTCATTTCTAGATAATCTACAATCTAAAATGGCGGATAAAAAAAAATCCACAGCGGATCGTGTCCTTCAAGTCGCACGTTGCTTTCTACCACATCGTTTCAAACGAAGTTTTACCATAACATTTTTCTAGTTTTGAACCGGTATGTAATTGATTCAATTATGGAATCATGAATAGTCATTGCTTCGGTCAATACCCAGTCCTTTTTCCTTCGATATGAAAGGAATAGTTAGTTAATTTATGAGGAAGAAGCCTCAGTAAGAATTTAATTTCACCCTCTATTTTAATTTTATTGCATGAATGCAATATTTCTTTTTATTTCTAAATAAAACAAAAAAGAACACGAATAAAAATAAAAATAAAAAGAAAATAAAGTAAAAAGTAAATATAGAGGATGAAGATATATGAATGGACCCCGTCTCAATTATTAATTATGATTAAATACATTTCCAATTATTAATTAGAGCCAAACATCAAATACCTCCAGCTCAAAGAAAATTCACCCATATGAAACTCGATTGATTATGAGATCTTACATCGCTCACTAACTCGTATGGACCCCACTCCCAATTCATTCTGGGGGATGATTAATCATAAATAAAAATAGGATCCTATTTGATACGGGATGCTAGACTCTTTTGTATAGATAAAAAGACAAAAGGGTCCAGATTACATCATTCTTTACTATAATTGTTCTTTTACCCTAAACCGGTCTTAGAAACTTAATTCCATTGATTGAATTCAAACAGTACCACGAATACCCTCTTGTTTCGATTTCAAGAAATGAAATAAAAAATCGGGGCTGTCTTATTAAAAAAAAAATATAAGAAAGATAGAGAGAAAGATAGAGGTTTTCACATTTCGATTTAGAATGTATCCTTGCAAATTCACGGAGGTAGGGTATGTAAGGATTTTTTAAGCCACTCACTTACATATCAAAGTGAAAGGGAGGGGGAGGGCCCATCCGACTTTTTTTGAATTCAAACTCTTGTGATCTATGTTGCCATCTTACTTGGATCACAAATGGATTCCGTTTTATTTTCGTATTATTTGAACTCGATTCAATTTATGAAAAAACATCTTATTCAGAGAAGAGTTTTGAAAATTCGAAACAAGAAGTCCATTTTATCAAAAATTAGACTCTTAAAAAAATTATACTCTGAAAGAGAGGTTGCTCAAAAAAGTAATTTTGAGTCTGATATTCGGATATATATAAGAGGTCGCTCTGGGACGGAAGGATTCGAACCTCCGAATAGCGGGACCAAAACCCGTTGCCTTACCGCTTGGCCACGCCCCATTTGAATTTCTTTTCTATTCGATACTAATAAACACTAATATTGGTTGTTCGTCAATTCCCGGCCAAATCTCTACGGAATAAAGTAGATTCCTTTTTTTAAGATTTTGACACAAGTAGATGCAGAATTAAACTCCATTTATTGATCATTACATAGAATTCAATTAAGATATTGTATGAAAGTATGATTTCTTCTATTCTCTTGTGAGAATTGAAGGATTTTTGTTTTGATTGGTTCGGTTCAAAGAAGTATTTTTTTTTGTCTACCTTACTTTCTTTTCGTCATTTTTAGCTTATATCAATAACATATTTTTAACTCAATCAAAATACAATTATCTCCAAGAACAAAATGTTTGTTATGCTTAATACCTTTAGTTTGATCTATATCTTTCTTAATTCTGCCCTTTATTCGAGTAGTTTTTTATTCGGCAAATTACCCGAGGCGTACGCTTTTTTGAATCCAATTGTAGATGTTATGCCAGTAATACCTCTTCTCTTTTTTCTCTTAGCCTTTGTTTGGCAAGCTGCTGTAAGTTTTCGATAAGATCGTTAATAGTGTCCGAGAAAAATTCATGATTTATTCAAGCTCGAGAAAAAAAAATTCTAACAATTGATAAGACCAGATGAGTCTTCCAATTTGAATGAACCCTCAAGTAAAACAGTAAAATTCTTGGGCAGACACGATAAATTTAGATTTCCCCATTTCACGATTCTGACCCCTTTTTTTTTTTTCACTGAAAGACCCTATTAGAGTCCGCCACAATATCGAAGTCGAATTGTGTTAATTTCGAAAAATAAAAACTCTTTTGTATTTCTATCAATTTGAAAAACCGTTTCATTTCTTGGTGTCAAAATAGAATATGTAGTATAAAAATAGAGAATCTATTCTCTTCCCCCCCCCCCAAAAAAAATTTGGAGATTGTGTAATGCTTACTCTCAAACTCTTTGTTTACACCATAGTTATATTCTTTGTTTCTCTCTTCATCTTCGGGTTCCTATCTAATGATCCAGGGCGTAATCCTGGACGTGAAGACTAAAAAATAAGAAATTTTTCTTTACTTTATTCTTAGAAATGTTTTTAGGATTTGATTTTATCTATTCTACATCTTTAACTAGTCAAATAAAAAAAAGCAAAAGGGTTCGCTAAATTCGAATTTGAAAGATACCCAGTCAGCGACGGAAACGGAAAGAGAGGGATTCGAACCCTCGGTACGAATAGCTCGTACAACGGATTAGCAATCCGACGCTTTAATCCACTCAGCCATCTCTCCTAATTGGAAAAAAAAAATAATAATAATTACTATGTTACATTACACAAAAGATAATGCTTGAAAAAAAGGCCCTTCTTTACTTTAACTTTATTATATAGCTTATATATTTTTTTATTGTATTTTGTATTGTATTATACAGATGGATACAACTTTTATCAGGAATTCCATTTTTTATTTCTATAAAATGAAAAATGAAAATAAAGAATGGCCCCGAAAGAGATATCTCGAATCAAAATAGAAAAAAATAAAGAATATCTCTTTACAAAATTACAAAAGGCCTTTTTTTTATTTTCACGGCCTGGTCTGGTCAGTACCCAGCCGGGCCTTTTTTTGTTCCAATGAACCATACCGCCAAATCATAAAAAAATGATTTAGATGGAATCAAAGTGTCATTTCTTATTCTTTATTATTCTTTTGTTTCTTCTTCTTTTTTTTTTTATTTAATTTACTTTTACTGGATACTCGAAAAAAGGGAAAAACAGAACGATGTATTTTTTTTTTGCACAATGCATTTTATGTTATGGCTTAAATTGTTTTGTCGAGCCGTATCTGTCAAAACTCCTTCAAGAACCAAATTTGTTATTTTATTTAGTTATTCAATTTCGTTTTTTATTTTTAAACAAAATAAGTCCTCTTTTCCTAATTTCATTAGGACTCCTAACAAACACGTCAATACTCTAAGCTCTAATTTGCATTTCATGATTTTTTTTATTTCTGTCCTATATTGATTACGTCCGATTCCCTTGTTCGACAAAAGTCCCATTTCTATACAATAATCGTATTGTAGCGGGTATAGTTTAGTGGTAAAAGTGCGATTCGTTCTATTAATCCTCTTAATAGTTAAGGGGTTCTTCAGTTTCATTCATATTCTGATCAAAAACTTTATTTCTTAAAAGGATTTCATTTGAATCCTTTACCTCTAAATGAAAGATTCGAGGAAGAATATCCATTCTCGTGATTTGTATCCAAGGGTCAATTAGAAATTTCAAATTTGGATTATGAAATTACGAAACATAATTTTTGTGAATTTGGAATTGGATCAATCTTTCCAATTGAATAAGTATAAGTAAGGGATCCA